ATATCTCTCTTAGTAGCAGGATCTGGGGAAAGAATAGGAAAGGTTATTTCACTATATTTCTGACCGGGAACAGGGCCTATCACAAGAATATTTTTTTTTGTGGGACGGTAGCTTTGAAAAGACAGATTACCTATCTTTTCTTTAATCTCGGGAGAAATACGATCGGGTGGGGCCAATTCAAAACCCTCCGGTAAAATAAGAACAGCCCCTACATTCAAAGCCCCCTTTTTACCATTAGCAAGAACCTGTTTCACTTGCATATCATAAGGAATTCGAACAACCGCCTCAAATACAGTATCAGGAAGTATCGCTTGTGGAACCTCAATATCCACGGCTTTATTAGCTAAATGGCAATTGGCACATACAATACGGCCAGTTGCTTCTCGCGGATTTTCATAACCCTGCTGTGCAAAAATGGGATATGCATTTGAAATAGGTGCTCGAGTTATTATATATATCATGAGCGATACGGAAATTGATCGAATAATTTCTTCCTTTATCCAAGAGAAGGCATTTCTAGTTTGCATGGTCCAATCATTGATCCTGAAAATTTTTACAATAAAATTAGGTAGGTCACTGGCATAGTTCCCTGTCCATGATTCTGCTATTTACTGAAAAAATTTTCCTGGAATAAGAATAAGTCAATTTAGCTTTTATACAAAATAACAAACTTTATAATTGTATTAGTGGATCGTTTTTTCAGTCATTCATTGAGTGATAAATCACTACAAGTGACGGAGATACTCGATTTAAATAACGGAAAATCAAATATTTTAAAATTGTATCTAAAATTACTGGAAAAGTGGAAACAAGACCAGATATAATTTGATCATTCTGAGCAAAGCCAAAATCTTTATAGACAGAACCAATCATTAGTTCCCAACCATGGGTCGAATGGAATCCTATACATAAATCAGTTAATAAAAGAATCGAAAAAGCTTTTATTGTGTCACTTAAGTTATATAAGAATTCTTGAACCCAAGAATTCAGAATAATAAGTTCTTGATTACCTAGAATAGAATAACCACTTAGAATAACGAAACAGATTATATTTGTCGAGAAGTGCAAAATCGTATGGATACGATCTTCGTTGTGCGTCTTGATCAATTGGATGGTTTCTTTGTAGATTGCGGTACGAAGGTTTTGTAGACGTGTTTCCGGGTATTCCTTTAGCATTTCATCCAAGAGAAACAGTTCCTCGAATTCTATTAATTTTTTTAGAATACTCTTTTCTTGAATGATATTCAAGAAATTTTCAGATTGCCTAGTATTCCACCAATTAGTAATCCAAGATTCCATAATTTTATTAAATATGAAAGAGATGCACCAGGGCAAAAAAACGATAGATGTAAGATATAGAAGGGGAATGAATGCTTTCTTTTTTGCCATTTTTCGTCTTTAATGAACTCAGCTTCACCTCATCCGTCAAACTCTATATGATAATAATATTTCTATCAAGCGTAAGTTCTATTACAAGTCATAGAGCCCATATATAATATATAAATTAAATACATTCCCGCGTTTTTTATTCGTAATTCGAATGAAGATAAAAATATTGTTTCAAAAGATAGCAATTGTTAAGATTCGAAGCAATTGCCCCTTTTGATGAATACAACACGAAAGAGCACTTCGTGTAATGAATATTAGTCAGATTTCGAAACCAAAGAACGCCCCTTATTATATAGAAAATTTTTTTTTTTTCAAAATACTTCAATTGGGACGCGCAAGAAATAGGCCAATTCTGCAGCTTGTTGTTCAATTTCTCGTGGAGTCAAATTCTCGTCAATCCGAGTCAAGGGAATGGCACCCTGTCCTATGATTTCCATATAAAGGACACGACGGGTATAAATACCCTCTTTAACTTCTATTCTAATGGACTGAATATCTTTCATAAGGAATCGGAGAAAAATACGACGATTTTTTCCGGGAAATCCCCAACGAAAAATACACACTATTCCCTCTTTTCTATCGAATCGATCATAACCACTACCGACATTCCACAAAATTGTACACCACAAATAAGAACTAAAAAAGAGACCTGCGATTCCATAGAAAGACATCACGATCCCTTGTGGAAAAAAAAGAATTTGATCAGACGGAAATAAAGATAACAAATTCCTACCAAGATAACTGGAAGTTCCAACCAATAAGAACCCTAATGAACCTAAAAAAAGGATAAAGGCCCAGCAGAAATTACTTGTTTTTCGAGACCCCCTTATAAGTTCTATCCATATACGTTCTGATCGCCAACTCATATTAGATTAAGTTCTATTTTATTGGAATTGGTAGAATAAATAACCCAAGCAAATAAAAATGAATTTGACTTTACTTTTTTTGTTTCCGAAATAACTTTCATCAACTAGCACACTATTTTCATGTAAACCTTTAGGAGTAATTCATCAAATTGCTTCCAGAGCTAAAAAAAAATATATGAGATTTTCCCTACTGCCCGTGTATCTAAAAAATCTTGTTTTTTTGAACATGAAGAAATAAAGAAGCCATTGCAATTGCTGGAAATACTAGGCCCACTAAAGGCACAAAAATGGAGGGTAAATTAATCATAGAATGGGTACCTCGATTTAATATTTGTACCTGGTATTTTGTTTATTGTTATAGAAAAAATTTTTGTAATTTAATATTTTTATTAATCTTATATTCTTATTCTTATAAAGATAGTCTATAATCACTTATACTCAAATATACTTATACTAAGTATATTTAAATATAAGTATATTTGAAATATTAAATATAGCTAAGTAAGTGAATATACTCTAATATATATATATATATTAGTATATATATAATGAGTCTAGAATATAATAAACAAAATTATTTAAAAATAATTTCAGGCCCTGCTTGTTGATTTTTCATTTTGAGTCAAAGGAAAGAAACCGTGGAGATGAAATAACTCACTCAGAACCTGCTTTAAAGGATTACGCGGTATGATTGAATCAAATAAGCCCTTATGGAATAAATATTCAGCCGCTTGTGAACCTTCAGGTACTGTCTTATTCAACGTTTGTTCAATTACTCGTTTACCTGCAAATGCAATATAAGCATTGGGTTCAGCAATAATGATATCCCCCAACATGCCAAAACTCGCTGTCACCCCACCAGTAGTAGGAGATGTAAGGATCGATACATAGAATAACTTTATACTTGTTTGATAATTATATAAAGCAGAAGATATTTTAGCCATTTGCATCAAGCTCAGACTTCCTTCTTGCATACGTGCCCCTCCGGATGCACATACTAAAATAAGAGGTAAAAGTTGATTGGTAGCATATTCAACCAAACGGGTGATTTTCTCACCTACTACGGATCCCATACTACCCCCCATAAACTGAAAATCCATAATCCCAATTGCTACGGGAATACCGTTTAGTTGACCTGTACCTGTTTGAACAGCCTCAGTTAATCCTATCTTTCTTTGATAAGAGTCAATACGATCTTTATAAGGTTCCTCTTCCGAATGAAATTCAATGGGGTCCAGAGAGACCATGTCTTCATCCATAGGATTCCAAGTACCTGAATCAATCAAAAGTTCGATTCTATCCGAACTGCTCATTTTCAAATGATATCCGCAGTGTTCACAAATATTCATTTTTGATTTAAAAAATTTTTTATAATTTAATCCATAACAATTTTCGCATTCAACCCACAAATGCTTGTATTTTTGAGTTTCATCGAGATCATTAGAACTTTCTCTTATAGTTAAATCACTATCATTTGTATCATTCGTGCTAGTTATTATACTAGAACTCTCGCTTTTACTCCAACTTATACCCTTACCACAAATGTAACTAGAAAAGTAACTGTCATTGTTTTTGTCACTATCACCTAAAAAGTAACTATCAATACAGATTCGAGAACGAAGATAACTCTCAATGCAACTATTAATAATATTATTCCAACTAGATTTATTATCATACATGGAATCAATCTTAGAGACATTATTCAGATAGCTAGAATTTTGATAACTATAAAAAAAACTTTCTGGTTCACTTAGAAAAGAATTCTCATTGTCAATCTCTAAAATTGGATTCTCAATATCAAAATATATGGAAAAACTGTTCCTTTTACTATCCCTAACTAAAAAAGTTTTATCAGATAGGAAATTCCGGATGTTCCTGACACCGATTAAATAATCAACATTACTACAACTAGAATTGTCACTATCATTCCAATTATGAATGTTTTTATCCATATCCGTTAAAATTGGGTCTTCACTTACACCGGTATTTTCAATAGGACCAAAACGATTCGTTGATTTACTTAGCCCCCACTCGTCCCTATTTAACAACATAGAATTGAACCACCCTTTTTCCATAAAGTTTTTTTCCTCTATTTCCATGAAAATACAATAGATGAATAGTCATTCGATGAAAAATCATATAAATATTTTATCTCGTTTCGTTTATTTACTACAAAAAAGTCACCCCATTCGGGGGTAATGTATTTATAGACCAAATTTTATTATTTCATTTAGTCATTATTCATTTGTTTTTTTTCCTATATCTTCTATTTTTATCCCTATTGGATTATTTTATGTTAATTTTGAAGATCGATAAAAATCCATTTTTGTGGCTATAGAAAATAGCATTCTATGTCAAAAAAATAATAAGAAATAAAAAAAGTAGGTATCAATAGAACAAGAGAACGGGGGGGTATAAAAGAGAAAAGAATTCTATAAATCTATATACAAGTCATCCACACCCTCTTTTTTTTTATTTCATTAATTGAATTTGGTTTGTTGATTAGGGGAAAGTTCCATAAAAACACCTGCCTTTTTTGAAATATCCTGAACAGCTCCTGTAGGTTGAGCGCCTTGTTCAAGGAAATAAAGAATAACAGGAATATTTAAATAGATTTTATTCTTTAGTGGATCATAAAAACCCCCTTTTTCCGAAGATCTCTTCCCTCTCTTCGGGATCGAACATCAATTGCAACGATTCGATAAATGGCTCATTGGGATAGATATAGATGAATAATACACACCCCCTAGAAACGTATAAGAAGTTTTCTCCTACTACGGCTCGAGAAAAAAAAAGAACTCTTCATATTCGCAACCTCATAACTCAAATTAAATAATTCTCAAATAACTCAAAGGAAAACAAAACCCCTAGGTATTTCATTTATTGAGCGGTCTCTACCCCCTTTTCCTGTCTGTCTTCATAATCTATTTTTTCGTCATTCTAATAAAATTCGAATTGTTGAGACAATTTGAAAATAGTATTTACTTGTTCCAGGATCCTTTAGCTTTTCCTTGAACCATTGGGTATAGTTTTACCAATTACAACAAATTTGACTTTTTTTTTAACCTCGCTCGAATTGGATCCTTTCGATTTCTCTCTCAAAAATATACTTACGAAGTTGTTCTAACTTATTAATCTTCACTAACCTTAGATACTTGCCCCTGATAAATGAATCAACTCGAGCTCCATCATGTACTATTTACATCATCAATCCCTCTCCCGTTCCCCAAACAACGAGTTCCTGTGGAACAGTACAAATAATGTCGAGCCAAGAGCACCCCAATTTCTATATCCTATAAAAAAAAAATAGCGGATGTAAGAATCCACAGCTAATCTAATCATGTCTTTCAAGCCGCACGTTGCTTTTTTTTTTACCACATCGCATCGTTTTAAACGAAGTTTTACCATAACATTCTTTTAGGGTATCTAATTGATTCATTCAATTATCAATTATGAAATCGTGAATAGTCATTGATTTAATCGATACATAATAATCTATCCTTTTTACTTCTAAGTTTTCCTTCGATATGAATGGGCAATTTCTAAAGTAATAACATAACACGAAGTCGAAAAAATATCAAATTAATTCGATATTGTTATTGTATGAATAGATTTTCTATTCTATTTGGATAGTTTGTCAAATAGTCAAAATTAATTTCTTTAAAAAGATAAAAAAATATATATATATATAATAATAAGAAATAGATTTTTATTAATATATTATAAAATAAATAAAATAAATTTTTTTATATTATACAATTATCCACCGTGATTACAATAAAAACAATAAAATAAAAAGGGCTAATCTTTATTCTGATATACAATTTGTATTCAACAATTTTGATTCAAATAGGATAGCCATCATGACTGAATATGCTCTGGGACGGAAGGATTCGAACCTCCGAATAGCGGGACCAAAACCCGTTGCCTTACCGCTTGGCCACGCCCCATTTTCGATTCGACACTAATAAACACTATTATTAGTATTGGTTGTTCGTCAATTCCAGTTCAAAAATATCTCTAGAAATGGAATAAAAAATTGTTGCTAGGATTTTAATATGCGTAGATGTAGAATTTTAATTAAACTGAAATTATTGATCATTACATAGAATTCAATTAAGATATTGTATGAAAGTATGATTAGATTTCTTCAATTTTTTTATTTCAGAATGAAAATATTTTTATTTTTAACTGGCTAAGTTCAAATCAAAGAAGTCTTTTTTTTTGGGGGGGTCTGACCTTATTTGACTTATTTTTTTTTTAGTATTCCTAATTTATTACTATTAATTAATATCTAAAAATTATAATAAAAATAAAATTATACATATATATAATAGATTCATATCTATCTAATACAATAAAAATAAGAATTCTATAAAAAATAAAAAATACAATGAATTTTCTTAAAGAACAAAATCTTTGTTATGCTTAATATCTTTAGTTTGGTCTGTATTTGTATTCACTCTACCTTTTATTCAAGTAGTTTTTTCTTGGCGAAATTACCCGAAGCCTACGCTTTTTTAAATCCAATTGTCGATATTATGCCAGTAATACCTCTATTTTTTTTTCTCTTAGCTTTTGTTTGGCAAGCTGCTGTAAGTTTTCGATGAGATCTTTAATTTGAATAATGTCCTAACAAAAAAAAATTAAGAATTTAATTTATTGGAAAACAAGAATTTGAACATTTTAAAAATTTATAAGATCAGATAAGTCTTACAGCGTGAATCCTCGATTCAAATATTGATATTGAGATTTTTTGATAGACAAGAAAAATCTGGACCATCTCATTATTTCCCGATTCTTACGTTTTTTCTATTGAGAAATCCCAATCTTATTTTATTATTACGATTATTTTATTCGATTTGAGTCCACCACCAATACCTAGATTGTGGATATGAAATAAAATTTTTGGTAATAGTAATATAAGGGATCGACTCTTACTACAAATAAATTTTCTAATTTTTTCTATTTCCTCGAAAACACTTCCTTTCTTATCTTAGAAGAAACTTAATGTGTAATATAAGAGAATCTATTCTCTTTCTCTGTCGTTTTTTTTTTTTTTTTATTATTCTTGGAGATTTTGTAATGCTTACTCTAAAACTATTTGTTTATACGATAGTTATATTCTTTGTTTCTCTTTTCATCTTCGGATTCCTATCTAATGACCCTGGACGTAATCCAGGACGTGAAGAATAAAAAAAATATTTTTGGTTTTCTGTGTTTTGTTTTTCTTGCTTGTGCTGCTGGATCTGTGGATTTTTAAATATTTTTTTATTAGGGTTTTATCTATTGTACATTTTAAACTAGTAAATAAAAGAGTAAGTAAAAAAAATCAAACAAAAGAAGCTCCATAAGGTCAAAAGAAAAAAAAATACCAAATAATCAATGGAAACGGAAAGAGAGGGATTCGAACCCTCGGTAAACAAAAAGCCTACATAGCAGTTCCAATGCTACGCCTTGAACCACTCGGCCATCTTTCCCTCCTACATAATATAATGATTATGACCCAGAAACCGGGTGAATAGTGAATCATTCATATTCCCATTTTTTTGCATAGAGGCGCATACAATCAATTCGAACTAAAAAAATAGAAAAAAATTTAGCAAAAAAAATCTTCTTCGAAGCTGTAGGATAAACCAATTTTTTTATTAATGAGTCTGTTTTTACGTTATTTCGTACAGTATTTACAATTCCTTTGTTTGTGGGATTATTTTCTTTTCTCGCGCGATAAAAAAGTAAATTATAGAATGGATTGCTACCTATGCCCAGATCTCGGATAAATGGAAATTTTATTGATAAGACCTTTTCAATTGTAGCCAATATCTTATTACGAATAATTCCGACAACTTCAGGAGAAAAAGAGGCATTCACTTATTACAGAGATGGTGCGATTTGATTATCTTTTTTTTATTTACATTTAGCGATCCCAGTCTTAGGAAAAAAGACACATTTTTCGGAGAGAAAGAAAGAAAAAAATTGAAAAAACCTACGCTTGCTGAAGGTGAAGTTTGTAAATAAAACAATTAAATCCTTCTGTCGTGTATCCCCGATTAATGCAGCCTCATATACTTCCATTTTAGGTTTATAGTATTAAGCGAAAGGTTATACCTATACCTAATGGAGTTAGGTCAACCCTACTCCACTAGTACTAATAGGCGGCCTGGGGGAAGAAGCACTACGCTTAGGAATCAACAACACGAAAGAAAACTTTGTAAAACTAAAATATCTTTCCTTGCGGGATCGGAACTAACAAAAGAATGGTTGGGACAACAAACATCCATCTCGTTCGTATTTTGGATACCCGTATAACCATCCAAGACTGTTGAAGTGACTAATTCCAAGAAATTAAGCGGCGTTGAGGACAAAGAAATTGTTGGAGTTACCCTTTCTTATCCAGTACCAACATACTTGATGTTAAGAACAGATCTTTTACAGGAAGGTTGGCTAGAGATTTCTTGTAAAAACACTAGCCCCGCTCAGTTGATAATGAGAATACTGCAATCTTTTTTGATTCTAGGTATTTTTTTTTATCATTATACACATAAAGGAGGAGCCGTATGAGATGAAAATCTTACGTACGGTTCTGGAACGGAGATTCTTTGAACTGAATGACGACCGTAACGGATGTCGGCTCAATCGGAAGGAAATTATGCAGAAGCTTTACAGAATTATTATGAGGCTATGCGACTGGAAATTGATCCCTATGATCGAAGTTATATACTTTATAACATAGGCCTTATCCACACAAGTAACGGAGAACATACGAAAGCTTTGGAATATTATTTTAGGGCACTCGAACGAAACCCCTTCTTACCCCAAGCTTTTAATAATATGGCCGTTATCTGTCATTACGTGCGACTATCTCCACTATAGAAAGAAAAAAAACAAGCAAATCCGCTAAAAAATACGAAAAAATAGGCTTTCTACATATATATCGTACAAAACAACGACAACGATTTTTATCAGCTGTAGCAAAGAAAAAAACTTCATAGAAGTCGAAATATGAAGAAATATATATGCCTAGATACTTTTTTCTATGGATAAAGATCTAATTGATAGAGGAAGCACCGTAAAGATGCATTAGCGAGGTTTTGGACCAATAAAATAAGAACTGCTTACTTATATCATGATAGAAAAGTTAGGAATCTACTTATGTAATAAAGTAGATCCCCTAGGGTTTTGAGCAGCGGTGTAGTATCAGATCCCCAAGATAGTAAGTTTTGTCTTTCTTATCAAGACAAAACTTTCTCAAAGATTCTATAGCAATTGATATATCATATATTTTTATATATCATATATGAAACCGAGATAGTTACCTTTGAGAAAATTATAATCAGAGTGTTAATGCCGATGCTTTATTCTTCTGAAGGTAGGAGAAAAGATAAAACTATAAAAAGGGAATGAAATTCTTCGTTAGTAATATTAATCCAAGTTGAAGTTTGAAACTCATGTAATTAACCTCTTTTCTTTTGGTTAACTCCAGAAAAAAAAATGGAACACCAAAAGAATTGACTTGCTGAGCCGTATGAGGCAGGAAACTCTCAAGTACGGTTCTAAGGGAAGGAATTTACTCACCTATTCCGACCGCGGAGAACAGGCCATTCGACAGGGATATTCGGAAATTGCGGAGGCTTGGTTTGATCAGGCCGCTGAATATTGGAAACAAGCTATAGCCCTTACCCCTGGTAATTATATTGAAGCACAGAATTGGTTGAAGATCACAGGACGTTTTGAATAAGAACACT